TTATTGTATATAAATGGACTTTTTGTCGAACAAGAAACTCGGGCGTAATCAAAAGATAGGATCATAAAAGAATCATTAAAATGAGAGCCTTGACGTGTTTTGTTAGAGGACCTAATGAGAGTAGAAAAAGAGGACTTATTTATTCATTTATTCAAATAATAAATAACTCAAAAATAACTAAATAAAATAAGAAGTGTTTTCTTTTTCTGGAGGTTTTCGACAGATAGGTCTCGACAAAACTACTTAATTTAAGCCAAAAAAAAAATAAAGAAGATAAGAAATTAAAATAGGAAATCACGCTTTGATTCTATACCTAAATTGTTCTTTTTATGACTTTTGTTGTTTCAATAACAAGCCTTTTTGTTTTCAAATGAATTGTTTTCAAATAAAATAAAAAATTTTATTACGATTGAACAAAAAAGGCCCGGCCCGGCTAGGTACTGACCAGGCCAAGCCGTGGAAATAAAAGGCCCTTTCGGACGAAATCAAAGAGTTTTTTTTATTTATTATTTTGTCTTTTTTCGATTTCTATATTATATGGAATTTATATATTAAACATATATTAATTAAACAAATCTATATTAAATATATCAACAAATACAGATTCCATTTCTAGATTTTATTTCTATTGGATTTTTGATATTTATTTCATTTATAATTTATATTGGATTTATGTATTGAACTATTGTAGGTTGGATTGGTGATATCTCTTTCAAGCCCTTTCTTTATATTCTTTATATATTCTTCTTTATATATTATATGTATATATAATATATTTATATATTCATATTTTTTATATAAACATATAAACATATAAATATATTCAGATTTTTTACATAAAATATAAACATAAATGCTTTTATTTTATCTAAACTAAATGGAATTTAGTTTTATATCATTATCATTCTATATCTATTGTATAATTTATTATATCTGTTCTATATTACACATAATATAATAAAATCAAATGAATAAAATAAAAAAAAAATACTCAAAAAAGAAATAGAAAAATATAAAATACAGAATTCTAATAATCTAAAATTCTAATAATCTAACAAATCTAATATAACATATATATTAACATACAAAAATAACATATATTAAAAATAACATATATTAATAATATATGTATTAATATATAAAAAAAATATATGATATAGTAACATATAAATAATATAATAAATAATACATAAAAAGAAATATATAAACACTAAATAATTAAAACAAATATAAAACAAATAAAAATGAAGAAAAGAAAAAATAAGGGCTTTTTTTTCAAGCCTTTTTTTTGTGATGTAACATAGTAATTAACCCCTTTCAATTGGTCAATTGGGGGAGAGATGGCTGAGTGGACTAAAGCGTCGGATTGCTAATCCGTTGTACGAGTTTTTCGTACCGAGGGTTCGAATCCCTCTCTTTCCGTTTTCATCGATACCTTTTTATTTTCTTTCGAATTTCTCGCGAGTCCGATTGGAATAGATAAAATCCTACTAAGCTAAGAATGTTTTAAAATCAAGGAAGAAAAACCTTATTTCTTTTTTATTCTTCACGTCCAGGATTACGCCCTGGATCATTAGATAGGAATCCGAAGATAAAGAGAGAAACAAAGAATATTACTACCGTGTAAACAAATAGTTTGAGAGTAAGCATTACACAATCTCCAAAATTCTTTTTTAGGAAAAAAGAGAATAGATTCGCTATTTTTATTTTAGACCGCATACCCTACTATTTTTATTTTGTATTTTGACACCAAGAAATCAAGTTTTTTTTTTTTAGAAATAGAAAACGAAATTATCAAAAAATGCATTTGTAATATTTTTAATAAAAGTGGAGTTTTTCATTACCAAAAATTTTCTTTCATACCCACAATTAGACATTGTGAGTACTCCAATAAGGTCTTTCAACGGAAAAAGGTCAGAATAAGGAAATGGGTTGATCCAGATTTAGCGCGGCTGTACGAGAATTCCAATATTTGAATCGGGAGTTCATACTCTAAAACTTATCTAATCTTATCAAGTGTTATGTTAGAATTTTTTTTTTTCGAATCAATCATGGATTTGCCTAGGACATTATTAAAGATCTCATCGAAAACTTACAGCAGCTTGCCAAACAAAAGCTAAGAGCAAAAATAGCACAGGTATTACTGGCATAATATCTACGATTGGATTCAAAAAAGCGTAGGCCTCCGGTAATTTGGCAACGAAAAAACCGCTTGAACAAAGGGCAGAATTAAGACAGATCCAGATCAAATTAAATATATTAAGCATAACAAACATTTTGTTATTTTTGTTATTGAAGATAATTGTATTTATTTTGATTGAGTTATTAATAAAATAAGTTGAGGTATTGATAGAAGGGAAAATGAATAAAACTAAATAAGATAGACCCCAAAAACCTTCTTTGAACTCCCCCAATCAAAAATCCTTCAATTCTCAAATCAAAAGAGAATAGATTAAATCATACTTTCATACAATATCTTAATTGAATTCTATGTAATGATCAATAAATTCAGTTTAATTCTATATCGACCCGTATTAAAATTCTAGCAACAATCTACCTATTTTATAGATATTTATGCTGGAGTTGACGAACAACCAATACCAATATTAGTGTTTATTAGGGTCGAATAGAAATGGGGCGTAGCCAAGTGGTAAGGCAACGGGTTTTGGTCCCGCTATTCGGAGGTTCGAATCCTTCCGTCCCAGAGCACACCCAACCCATTATAGCATTATAATATATATAATGAATGCTATATATCAGAAAAAAGATTGCCTTTTAAAATACCCTTCTGTTTAAGAGTATAATATTAAGAGTATAATATTGGATTGGAAAAGTTTTATTAGGATTCTTAATAATTCTTCTCTGAATCATATCTTTTTCACCAATTGAATCGTGTTCAAATAACACGTAGATGTAATTGAATCTATTTGTGATCCCTAAATATTAAATATTTAACCTAGAATATCTATAATTCCTTTCAGTAACAATTTTTTTTTCAGTAAAAGTTTTTTAGTCTATCTGTATGGGGGTCCCATATTATTGTTATTTCGATTCCTATTTTAGCAGCCAGTATGAAAAAACAACAACCTTACCTTACACCAGTCTTTATCCACTATTTCATATTTCATTAAAAAAAGAAATTGGATTTTTTAGCTATCTAGTTTTTTAATCATTGATGTTTTAATACAAATATGGATTTATTCTAGGATGCTAGAATGTGGTCCTTACTTTAGAATGTTATTCAAATAATGATCTCGAAGCCGGAAATTTTTCAATCACTTAAATCTTTTTGATGATTTCTTATGAGTTCGTAGTACTCGAAGAAGTGTGAAATTGGTAAATTTGTCCTATCACTATCAAGTTACTTGAAGATGCAGATTCAAAAAGAAATTTTTTTTTTTTTATTTTATTCGTGGTATTTATATTTATTATATTATATTAAATAAATAAATAAAATGAAATAAAATATATGTATCGGGTATTGGGGATTAAATTTAATTCGTTCTGAGACTTAGTCAGAACCTAGCCATTCATATTTCATATAGAAAGAAAAAGTATAGATTACTATGTACCGACCGAACCAATGACTATTCATGATTCCATAATTGAATCAATTACATACTGGTTCCAAACTAAAGGAATGTTATGGTAAAACTTCGTTTAAAACGATGTGGTAGAAAGCAACGTGCGACTTGAAGGACACGATCCGTTGTGGGTTCTTACATCCACCATTTTTTATTATACAGGAATTATAGAGGAATGAAAGTGCTCTTGACTCGACATCGTTTCTTCTGTTTCACTAGAACTCTCATTTTTTTTTGGGGGGGGTGATGTAAATCGTACATGATGGAGCTCGAGTAAAAAGTATTGATTCATTTCTCGGAGGCAAGAATCTAGGGTTAGTATTAATCAATAAATTGTGACAACTTCGTAAATATATTTGTAAATAAATTTTCCATATATAAATCGAAAGGATCCAATTCAAGCAAGTTTAAAATTCAAAAGTCACCTTTTTTTGAATTGGTAAAACTTTTTCGATCAAATCAAAAGTGTATTACACAAGAATCACTCAGTCATATGATTCTTTGATAGAAAGAAATCATAAAAAAGGGTATGTTGCTGCCATTTTGAAAGGATTCAAAATCACCGAAGTAATGTCTAAACCCAATGATTCAAGGCAAAGATAAAGGATCCTGGAACAAGGAAATACCATTTTCGATTGTCTCAACAACTAGATCAGAATCAAAATAGATTCTAAAAGAGACAGACAAAAAGGGGTTAGAGACCACTCAATAAATCAAATACTTAAAAGGTTTCCTTGAGTTATTTGAGAGTTATACAACTTGAGTTATGAGGGTACAAATTTAGAATACGAATAATTTTTTTTTTTTTTCGGTAGGGGAAAGAATAAGTACTTAAATCATAGTCTAGTTGGTTTGATGATTTTATGGCTATATTTGACATTATTATTCTATACATAGATATAATTTCCAATTTTCTTGAGCCGTACGAGGAGAAAACTTCTTATACGTTTCTAGGGGGGGTATTGTTCATCTATCCCAATGAGCCATTTATCGAATCGTTGCAATTGATGTTCGATCCCGACGAGAGGGAAGAGATCTTCGGAAAGTGGGTTTTTATGATCCGATAAAGAATCAAACCTATTTAAATGTTCCTGCTATTCTATATTTCCTTGAAAAAGGCGCTCAGCCTACAGGAACTGTACATGATATTTCAAAGAAAGCGGGGGTTTTTACGGAACTTACCCTTAATCACCAAACGAAATTCAATTAATGAAAAATTAATGAAATAAAATATATAAAAAAGAATATATATAAAATGAAAAATTAATGAAATAAAATATATAAAAAAGAATATATATAAAAGGAAGGTGTAGATGACTTGTAGAGAGCTTTGTATAATCTTTTCTCTGCTATTCGCTCTCCTCTCTTGTTCTATTCATATTTAATTTATTATTCCTACTATAGAATGTCGTCTTT